CAAATCAATTGGTTCCGTCAAGCTAACTATATGCTGTGTATTATCAATGATTTCTACATAGGGCGGTGAGATGATATCTTGAGCAGTTACATGTCCGGGACCCCTGACACAAATGGACGCGTCGCAAGTTCCATATAGATTACTTTTCAATATAATTTCTTTCAAATTCATTAAAATTTCATGTACGGATTCTTGAATCCCTACTAGGGTAGAATATTCGTGTGGTATTTTCTCAGATTTTGCGCTTGTGATGCATGTTCCTTCTATTTCTCCAAGCAAAGCTCTTCGCATCGCAAGGCCTATTGTGTCAGCTTGACCTTTCATAAGTGGAGACAGAATAAAGCGTCCATAATAAAGACGCTTACTGTCTGCTCTTGATTCAACGCACTTCCACTCTAGTGTTCGAGTAGATACTCTTACTTTCTCTTGAACCATAGTAATCTTATTTGATCAGATCATTGAATCGTTTATTTCTCTTGTTTCTCTTGAAATCTCTTCAATGTTTATTTCTACACACGTCTTTTTTTCGGGGGTCTACAGCCATTATGTGGCAGAGGGGTTACATCACGTATGAAAGTGAATCGTATACCGTTTCTGCGAATAGCTCGTAATGCTGTGCTTCTTCCGCGACCGGGACCCTTTATCATGACGCCGGCTCGTTTCATACCTTGATCCACTACTGTACGAATAGCATTTCCTACTGTGGTTTGAGCAGCAAACGGTGTCCCTCTTCTTCTACCCCTGAATCCACAAGTACCGGCAGAGGAACAAGAAACCACCTGACCCCGTACATCTGTAACAGTCACAATGGTATTATGGAAACTTGCTTGAACATGAATAACTCCCTTTGGTATTCTACGTGTACTCTTACGTGAACCAATACGTCCATTCCTACGTGAACCAATTCTCGGTATAACTTTTGCCATATTTTATCATCTCATAAATATGAGTCAGAAATCTGAAATCTATGGATATATCCATTTTATGTCAAAACAGATCCTCGTTTTATTTGTACATCGGGTCTTTTAACGAATATGATTATCCCTGTCGTTGTTTATGTCTTGGGTTGGAACAAATTACTATAATTCGTCCCCGCCTACGGATTAGGCGACATTTCTCACAAATCTTACGAACAGACGCTCTTATTTTCATATTTGTCATTCCTTACCTTAACTCTGAATCTACTTCTTGGAAGAAAATAAGTTTCTTGAAAGTTTTCATCTCAAATCGTATTCCCACGAAAGGAATGTGAAAGTTGAAAAAAAAACACCTAATCTTTCGAATCCTTATCGCGAAGTCGATAAATTATACGCCCTTTGGTTGCATCATAACGACTTACTTCAACTTTGACTCTATCGCCTGGAAGTATCCTTATAAAACTACGTCGGATCTTTCCTGAAATATAACCTAGAATCAAATCTTCATTATCTAAACGAACCCGGAACATACCATTGGGAAACGATTCAGTAACTAAACCCTCATGAATCGATTTTTTTTCGTTTTCGCCCATTTTAAATAAATCCTCCCTGAAGTAGAAGTATTAGTATTAACAAATAGAGGAGGGACGGTATTAGACAACCTGTCCCTCGTTTTTCCAAAATAGGAAGTCTCGAATTCAATTCGGATATTAGAAGGATTACCATATATAACACAAAATTTCTCCGCCGATTCTTTCTAGTCGAGCCTCTCGGTCTGTCATTATACCTCGAGAAGTAGAAAGGATTACAACCCCCATCCCGCCTAAAATTCTAGGAATTTGTTGATAGTTAGAATAGATTCGTAGACCGGGTCTACTGATCCGTTTTAAATTTAAAATCTTTCGATTTCTAGAAGTTCTAGAAATTCTAGAAGGCTTTTTCCTATTCCTTCTATGTCGTAGGGTTAAAATCAAAAAAGATTTGCTGTTTTCTTGATGTTTTCTCGCATTTTCGATAAAACCCTCTCGTAAAAGTATTTTAACAATATTTTCAGTGATATTGGTAGATGCTATTCGAACCACCCTTTTTCCATCCATATCAGCATTTCGTATAGAGGTTATTATGTCAGCAATAGTATCTCTACCCATGATGAATTAAATTTTTTTTTGCCTCAAAATTTTGATATAATCAACATGTTTTTCTTGTTTTTTTTTTTTATGAATATGAATTATTAAAGGTATATGCGTGAGACTCAATCTACTAATGAATCTGAATCTATTTTGTAATTTATTTCTTTCAAATAATATAACCATATCAGGGTCTCGTTTTATAAGACCTCGGGAGCTAATGAAAGTATTTTAGTAAAATGGAACTGTCTCAACTCCCAGGCAATCGCACCAAAAACTCGAGTTCCTTTTGGATTTCCTTTTTGATCAATGAGAACTGCAGCATTGTCATCATATCGTATTATTATACCGTCGTCACTTTTGAGTTCTTTACAAGTACGTACAATTACGGCTCTGACCACTTCTGATCTTTCTAGGGGCATATTTGGCACTGCTTCTTTGATCACAGCAACAATA